TCATTTTTCATTTGAACGTCTCTAATTCAAAACCGAACATGAAACTTTGGTTTCATTCGGCTCCTTTATGGAAGATCGATTTACAGATCTAAGTCGTAAACGCAATAAAAAAAAGGAGATCCATAACATCTATGTCAGCCTTTCTGCCTGAATGCATCCAAAGCAACTGCTTTTTAGATGATCCTTCTAGAAGAGTGGAATTATAAAAATTCTTCGTAACTTCGTTCTTTATTTCCACTTGTACGAATCTTGAGGAGAATAATTGTGTTTCCACCGAGCTGAAACAATATGTAGGTGGCTTTAGTAAACCAAAGTCATCGTTTCATTTTCATAGCTATTTTGCTTCAATCGCCCCTCAAAAAAATTGAAGATCTAGTTACGATTAGAAAAAAAAAATCGTTTGCGTATCTCCCTCCATGGATTCTTTACTCATACTCATTCAATTGGAAGTCTTTATCCAACTCAAAAAAATTATGCTTCGCGATTCCATAATCCAATTTTTTTTTTTTTCAATTTATAATTGACCTGGGTACAAATCCCGAGAATGTATATTCTTCCTCAAATCGTTTATTGAGAGGTAAAGGATTAAATCCTTCCTAAGAAATAAAGTTTTTAATCGGAATATGATAAAACCGAAAGAACCCTTAACTATTTAAGCTGTTAATAGAACGAATCACACTTTTACCACTAAACTATACCCGCTACAATGTGATTATTGTATATGAATGGACCATTTGTCGAACAAGAGCATCATACATAATCAAGATAGTATCAAAACTAATGAAATTAGAATCTTGACGTGTTTTTCGGGGGGAACTTGATGAGATAGGCAAAGGAAAGCCTTTTGAAATAATGAGTTATACCCTGGGTGAGTTATTTAGTGACAGGTGTGAGGTGTGGTCCGAAAGAACCATTGAAGTCAGAACATAAAAAGACATTTGCAAGAATCCACAGTTAGTTATATATATATTTTCTTCTAATCTAAATCGATAAAGAAAAGTAAGAAAGAAAATAATAAGAAATGGCACTTATACCCTATAATATAGGAATAAAAACAGCCCCCATACGTATTGTCGTGATTCAATGTATTTTTGTTTTAAAATCAGAGAAATAATTTCATTTATGATTCATTGGAACAAAACAACAAATGGTCTGGCTAGGTGCTGACCAGGGTACTAACCAGGCCAGGCCGGGGAATAAAAGAAGCTTTTGTACGAAATCAAAGAGGTATTCTTTACTTCTACTTTTGTGGGTATTCCTTTATCTAAATGTAATTCTAATTTTATTACTGAAAAATGAAAAACGGATAAAATTTAAATTTGTATCTTTTGTATCTGTTATCTTTATTCTATAGATTATGGATACACATACAAAATCTATAGAATAAATAAATGAAGACTTCTTGACTTCATGTGTAACATAGCCATTATCCTTTGTTCAATTGGGAGAGATGGCTGAGTGGACTAAAGCGTCGGATTGCTAATCCGTTGTACGCGTTATTCGTACCGAGGGTTCGAATCCCTCTCTTTCCGCCTCTTCTGATGACTTGAGATTTTCTTTCAAATCATAAGAAAATGAAGAAATCAAGCAACAAAAAATCCCTTATTTTTTTTTTATTCCTCACGTCCAGGATTACGTCCTGGATCATTAGATAGGAATCCGAAGATGAAGAGAGAAACAAAGAATATCACCACTGTGTAAACGAAGAGTTTGAGAGTAAGCATGACAAAATCTCCAAGATAAGATCGTTTTTGGTAAAAAGGGGAATAGATTATCCATTTTTATACCACATATTCCATTTTTACACCAAACCAAGAAATAAGGTGGTTTCTATAAAAGGTTCGGAAATTCTTTTGTAATTTTGTAATAAGGCTCTTTCGGTATGAAAATTATCTTTCATGCGCACAATTAGTTATTGCGGGGACCCTACGATTATGATAGGGTCCTTGTTCACTGGAAGTAGAAGGTCAGAATGAGTAAATGCGGTGATCTGGATTCATCGCTTATCGAAGAATTTCCATGTTTACATTGAGGGTTCCTAATGTAAGACTTATCGGATCTTATCAATGGATTTATAAAATTTTTTTTGACTAAATCATGAATGTTTGTAGGACAGTATTAAAGATCTCATCGAAAACTTACAGCAGCTTGCCAAACAAAGGCTAAGAGAAAAAAGAACAGGGGTATGACTGGCATAACATCTACGATTGGATTGAAAAAAGCATAAGCCTCGGGCAATTTAGCAAAGAAAAAATGACTCGAATGAAGTATAGAATTAAGATAGATACAGATTAAACTAAAGATATTAAGCATAACAAATGTTTCATTCTTGGAGATAATTGTATTTTGATTGAGTTAGGTAAAAATGAAGAAAGTCAAAATAGACCCCCCAATACTTCTTCTTCTTTGACTAACCCAATAAAAAAGCCTTCAATTCTCAAACGAAAATAGAAGGAATCATACTTTCATACAATATCTTAATGGAATTCTATGTAATGATCAATAAATTCCGTTTAATTTTACAACTACACGTGTCAAATATCGGATTCCATAGATATTTGGGCGGGAATTGACGAATGACCAACACCTATATTAGTGTTTATTAGTATTGAATAGAAATCTAAATGGGGCGTGGCCAAGCGGTAAGGCAACGGGTTTTGGTCCCGCGACTCGGAGGTTCGAATCCTTCCGTCCCAGAGCCGTCCAATTCTATCCGAATAAAGATTGCTTTGTTCTATTTAAAATCTTCTGTTTAAGAGTGTAATGTTTATTTAATAGTTCCTTGTTTCCGATTTCTAATGATTCATAAAAGAAGAATATCTTTTACTTTCTTTCTCATAAAACGAATTGAGTGCCGATGACATACAGAATAAATTTGTGATCCGGGTGGGATAGTAATATGGATTAATGTATAATTAAAAAAGAAAACAGGACGGGCTGTCCTGTGTATGCACGGCTTGCTCAACTTCATATTGAAGTTAGTTTAGAAAACTTTACATCCTATAATTCATTTAATTGAATTATCAATGCAATGCTGCATTCTGAATCGAAATGCGAAAATCCCCATATTCCTTAATTTCTTTTATATTTAGATTCTTTGATCTCTAAAGAAAAAAATGGGGTAACTAATTCTATGTTTGATGCTGAATTCTGAACAGTAGGAAGTTCTTGTCTTGGTACTAATTTAATTACATCACTGGGAAGGCTCCAAAAACTTGTTTGGGATAAAAATAGGAACAAAACAAGTAAAAAAAAAGTATGCAACTGTTTGTCTTTTCGCTTATACAAGATTGTCCAGCATACTGTAAGCACATCCTTTTTTTATCTATCTAGCTGGGTGAAATCATTGATGATTCAATTGGGTTTTTACGGGAAAACTTGATTCAAATAAATGATAATGATGTCGAAGTAGTACATTTTTAAAATTCAAAAATCACTCTCCTTGGTATTCGAAGAAGTGTGAAATTTCGAAATCTATTCCTATCGAGAAACTTCCCCCTCCCCGGTCATTGGACTAGCCTATTTGGTTAATGAGTATATTCATTCTGTTCCGGTATTGGAAACCCGATTAAAGACCCTTCTTTAGTTTTAGTTTAATTGTTCGATAAAAAAAAGAATTGGATTTTTCATGATTGATCTGTCTTGAACAATCTGTTGACGATGCAGATTGAAAGAAGAATTCGTTTATTTGTATTCTTTATAAATTGTGTTAATTCATAACTTATATATGTAATATGGGGTTAATAAACTTAAATTCTTGTTGAGACTTCTCCAGAAAAAATACCCATACATAATAAAAAAATAAAGTTCTGTTTATATATGCTGAGCCAATGATTATTCATGATTCCATATTGAATCAATTCCATACCGGTTCCAAACGAGAGGAATGTTATGGTAAAACTTCGTTTAAAACGATGTGGTAGAAAGCAACGTGCGACTTGAAGGACATGATCGGTTGTGGGTTCTTACACCCACCATTTTTTATATAGGAATTCTGAGGTGCTCTTGGCTCGACATAGTTTGTTCTGTTCTACTAGAACCCATTTGGTTGGGTTGTGAGTTAAAGTAAATGGTACACGATGGAGCTCGAGCAGAAAAGATGAATTTAGGTAAGGATCTAGGGTTAATGTCAATCAATAAGTTGGAACAACTTCGTAAGCATATCTTCGATATAGAAATGGAAAAGATTCCATTCTAACAAAATTTCCTTTTGGATTTGAAACTTTTGTTGGATTGGGAAAACTATTTCCAAAAGTGTATCACACGGGAATCAATCGTTCGTATCACTCTTCGACAGTCAATAAATCACAAAAGGTATGTTGCTGCCATTTTGAAATGATTAAGGATCACCGAAGTAATGTCTAAACCCAATGATTCAAAAACAAAGATAAACGATCTTGGAACAAGAAAACGCCATTTTCAATTGTCTCAACAACTTGAGCAGAATAAAATAAGGAATAACAAAATGGATTCTAAAATGAGACAAAAAAATGGGTTAAAGACAGCTCAATAAATTAAATGCTAAGGACTCAAGATTTTCCTTTGAACTCTTTGAGAATTATCCTATCCAACTTGAGTTATAAGTACGAATGATTTTATTCTTTTCGGTTTTTTCGGGAAGTGAAGAATAAAAAAATGAATAAAATCTAAAATCATAGTTTAATTGAATTTATGATTTTATGAATCCATTTGCCTCTAGTTAATGACATAAATTAGAATCATTCTTTCTCGAGCCGTACGAGGAGAAAGCCTCCTATACGTTTCTAAGGGGGGTGATCATATATAGATATCTATCCCAATGAGCCATCTATCGAATCGTTGCAATTGATGTGCGATCCCGAAGAGAAGGAAGAGATCTTCGGAAAGTCGGTTTTTATGATCCAATAAAGAATCAAACTTATTCAAACGTTCCTGCTATTCTATATTTCCTTGAAAAAGGCGCGCAACCTACGGGAACCGTTCATGATATTTCAAAGAAGGCAGAGATTTTTAAAGAACTT